TTATTTCTTAAACGGTGAGGTCTTCCCTATACACCGGAGCCCTCTCCTTTCCTTTAATAATCATTTAATCGATGCTATTGTTAACTTGTACAGTTAACACTTTTTTGGCTCTACCTCGAAATTCTCCAGTAACAGGTCTTTCACAACGAGATCTATCTATACAGTAACGGTATTTAATTATGAAGATTAGCTGATTAGCTGACCCTGTTAGTCCGTTCTTGAAAGAGTCGAGGCATAAATTTTGGCCTTTTCCTTTTTTTTTAATAAGATTTCCCCTGCTTAACGGCTAAGCATTTGCTACCAATGGGGAATTCTTTCATTTGAAAATAGAGATGATTGAATTTTCACTAATAGAAACCATAAATTTGATACACAATAGAAGGATATGATCGATCTTCTTTTTTAGATAGTGAATGGATTTCGCCCATTCTATCCTATTCATCGGTATTGATCGCGAATAGTGGAAAATGCGTTTCCTTTCTTTTGTTCCAATCCGCAATCCGAACGAGTCGCACATACAACCGAATACATATTCCTCGACGCTGAGGACATCCTCTAAGAGCACGGGTTTTGTTGACCTTTCTGAGGACTGGCTGTCTTGCCTTTCTAATAAGTTGTTTAACAGTTGGCATAATCACTCATATGCATAATATGTTGGTTTAGGTCGCTCCTAACCGATTATTCGGAGGATTAGAGATTCTTTCTATTCCTCCTATGATTTGTATGATATTTCTCTTATTTTTTTTCTTTTTTTTTTCTATTTTTTACTACATGATCAATAATTCCATAAGCTTGGGCTTCTGTTGCTGACATATAAAAATCCCTTTCCAGATCTGCGAGTATGGTCTCTAAAGGTTGACCTGTTTTTTTTGAATAAATTTTGGCGATGGTTTCCTGAATGACCGTTAGTTCATTCACTTCCACGAATAAACTCTCTAAGTCATCGATGCGGACGTCGTCGTCGTCGTCGCCGTAGTCGTCGTCGTAGTCGTCGTCATCGTAGTCGTCAGTCGAAAAATGAGCATGCGGTTGATGGATCATTACCCTAGCGTGAGGGAATGCAAAACGTTTGAAACCGGCTCCCGAAGCCAGGAGAAAAGATGCCATTGAAGCAGCAAGTCCGATGCATATTGTTCGTACATCTGAGACCACTCCATGCATTGCATTGAAAATAGTCATACCTGAGGCTACCCATCCTCCGGGAGAGTTTATAAAAAGAGTATAATCGGTGCTAGTCTCTTTTCCATTGAGATACATGAAAAGAGCGATAAGTTGATTCGTGATCTCGCTATCAATATCTCTACATAAAAAGAGGAATTTACTTTCATAAAGTGCATCATATAAGTCAATCCAAAGAATCATATTAGTGTCATCATGTTTATCTGGGGGAAAATTAACAGCTACTAAAGGTACACCAAGAGGCATTGTAATTCACTCCTTAAAGTATTAAAAAATCGGGGTTCCGAAAAGATTAAAACATACATAGTCATGATATGAATTAAGTATCTTAATAATACAGGTCCTTATTCCATTTTATGTGTAGATTAGATAAGTTCAGTGGATTCGAGAAGTTCATAACAAAAAAAGAAATCAAAATAACGGAAGAAATAAAGTCAAATTATTTCGAAGAAGCCTTTTGAATGATGAAGAAACCCGTAGGGATTCGCGCATATAAAAAGAGGTTAACCTCTCATTTGCGTATTGATGCTAGTTAAAGATAGAATAAATCCGGTTTTTTTTGTTCCTACAAATTGAATTGGAATGTTCTGAATAAAATACCAAACAGATATAGAAAAAGGATTAATCCTTTATTCGGAAAAATTCACTGAACAAAGAGAGATCCATAACAGAGTTTTTGATCTAGTGTAATAAAGTTACATAGTGTTTATTATTGGTTAATATTAGTAATTAATAGTACGTTAATATTTATAATATTTGTCAATATTAGTAATTAATAGTACGTTAATATTTATAATATTTGTCAATATTAATAATTCATTTTAAGGGAAGGGGTATTTCCATGGGTTTGCCTTGGTATCGTGTTCATACCGTCGTATTAAACGATCCCGGTCGTTTGCTATCTGTGCATATAATGCATACAGCTTTGGTTGCCGGCTGGGCCGGTTCGATGTCTCTATATGAATTAGCAGTTTTTGATCCCTCTGACCCAGTTCTGGATCCAATGTGGAGACAAGGTATGTTCGTAATACCTTTCATGACTCGGTTAGGAATAACCAATTCATGGGGTGGTTGGAGTATCACAGGAGGAACTATAACGAATCCGGGTATTTGGAGTTATGAAGGTGTGGCTGGGGCGCATGTTGTCTTTTCTGGTTTGTGTTTCTTGGCAGCTATCTGGCATTGGGTGTTTTGGGATCTAGAAATTTTTTGTGATGAGCGTACAGGAAAACCTTCTTTAGATTTGCCTAAGATCTTTGGAATTCATTTATTTCTCTCAGGAGTAGCTTGTTTTGGGTTTGGCGCTTTTCATGTAACGGGATTGTATGGTCCTGGAATATGGGTGTCCGATCCTTATGGACTAACTGGAAGGGTACAATCTGTAAATCCGGCATGGGGTGTGGAAGGGTTTGATCCCTTTGTTCCGGGAGGAATAGCCTCTCATCATATTGCAGCGGGAACTCTGGGCATATTGGCCGGCTTATTCCATCTTAGTGTCCGCCCGCCCCAACGGCTATACAAAGGATTACGTATGGGAAATATTGAAACCGTGCTTTCCAGTAGTATCGCGGCTGTCTTTTTTGCAGCTTTTGTTGTTGCTGGAACTATGTGGTATGGTTCAGCAACTACCCCGATTGAATTATTTGGTCCCACCCGTTATCAATGGGATCAAGGATACTTTCAGCAAGAAATATATCGAAGAGTTGGTGCTGGGCTAGCCGAAAATAAAAGTTTATCCGAAGCTTGGTCTAAAATTCCTGAAAAATTAGCCTTTTATGATTACATTGGAAATAATCCGGCAAAGGGTGGATTGTTCCGAGCGGGCTCAATGGACAACGGGGATGGAATAGCTGTTGGGTGGTTAGGACATCCTATCTTTAGAGATAAAGAAGGACGTGAACTTTTTGTACGTCGTATGCCTACTTTTTTTGAGACATTTCCTGTTGTTTTGATAGACGAAGACGGAATTGTTAGAGCCGATGTTCCTTTTCGAAGGGCAGAATCGAAGTATAGTGTCGAACAAGTAGGTGTAACTGTTGAGTTTTACGGTGGAGAATTAAATGGAGTCAGTTATAGTGATCCTACTACTGTGAAAAAATATGCTAGACGCGCTCAATTAGGTGAAATCTTTGAATTAGACCGTGCTACTTTAAAATCCGACGGTGTTTTTCGTAGCAGTCCCCGGGGTTGGTTTACTTTTGGACATGCTTCGTTTGCTCTGCTTTTTTTCTTCGGACATATTTGGCATGGCGCTCGAACCTTGTTCAGAGATGTTTTTGCTGGTATTGATCCAGATTTAGACGCTCAAGTGGAATTTGGAGCATTCCAAAAACTTGGGGATCCAACTACAAGAAGACAGGCAGTTTGATATAGCATTGATCTCGTGCTTTTGTTTCTATTTTTGTAATTTGACAATTTGACATAGGGTATCGGGGACCCCTTGATTTGACGATTTGATTTGTCGCTTTTCTTCGACTTTTGCTCTTTTTTTTTATCCGGGGGGCAATCCCAACTAAACAGGTATGGAAGCTATAATTGTAAACCACGATCGAATCTATGGAAGCATTGGTTTATACATTCCTTTTAGTCTCGACTCTAGGAATCATTTTTTTCGCTATCTTTTTTCGAGAACCCCCTAAAGTTCCAACTAAAAAGTAAAAAGATAAAATGATTTTTTTTATCTTAATTGAAGTAAAGAGTTGAAGTAGAGAGCCACTCAATATTGGGTGGCTCTCTACTTCAACTAGTCCCCATGTTCCTCGAATGGATCTCTTAGTTGTTGGGAGGGTTGCCCAAAAGCAGTATATAAGGCATACCCAGTAAAACTTACAAATAAACCAGATATAGAGATGGCGACTAGTGTTGCTGTTTCCATTTTTTTTAATTAATATAAAATTTTCTTAATTTTAAGACCACAATGGATCTATGATAAGATCATTTATTTACAACGGAATGGTATACAAAGTCAACAAATCTTAATTAATACAAAATAGGATTTATGGCTACACAAAGTGTAGAGGGTAGTTCTAGGTCTGGTCCACGACGAACAATTGTAGGGGATTTATTAAAACCGTTGAATTCAGAATATGGTAAAGTAGCTCCTGGGTGGGGAACTACTCCTTTGATGGGTGTTGCAATGGCTCTATTTGCGATATTCCTATCTATTATTTTAGAAATTTATAATTCTTCTGTTTTACTAGATGGGATTTCAATGAATTAGATTTACAAGAATTGCTAAGTCCCTTCTATTGAATATTGCATTTGAATACTTAATACAAAGTGAAACATTTGGGTCTCGGTTTTTAGCCTAATCCTATTCTATTTTTCTATTAAATTTTGGAAATTTGATTGTGGAATTTTCTTTTTTGATATTTCTGGAATATGAGTGTGCGACTTGTTATAATGGATCCTATTAATAGTGCAGAAAATCAGTCTGTCATCTTGATAAAGATGGTTTTTTATCTCGTTAGATATTTATTCTGATATTTGTAGCACGGAATATATGAAATGGATTACGAAGTATTAGAACTATGATTCATACTTAATATTCAGATCCCGTGGCCAACCTACAAAAAATTTCAAAAAATTTGAAAGTCTAAATGAAAAGATTTTTCAAACTTTTTGTCTATACTTATCTTATTTTGATAAAAATCAAAAGACAACTCTCTCTTTGGATTTTTCGTCATTATACTTATGCATTCCATAAGTGATCATACGACGATTCTTGCTCGGGGAATCTTTGTACTAACTTTAAAGGTTTTTTCAATCATCGTGGTTCTAGTATGAATCTGAGGTTTTCGATTGATTTATAGAATCTTAAC